ATGCTGGGGTCGTGGTGTATATGTTTAATCTCGCACCGGAGTGGTAATCATTAGTAAAATTGTATAAAGTTCTGCGAGGGAGGACCCGCCCCTCGGGGTTTATGTAAGCATGCGTAATATGGTAAGACACTTATGTTTTAGTTCGGGTTATGGTGTTAATACATAAGTATTTAACATATCATTTACATTTAGCATTTGTTGGGTCGTGCGAAGGATAGTCTAATCAGGATCCCAGCTTTGGGGGCTGGGGGTGGGGGTGAAAGTCCTCCTCCTTTGAGCAGTGGGGGAGATTTTAACTCCCGGCTTTCGGCTTACAAAGCCGAGGCTCTAGGTCTGAGCTACTAATGCTATTGTCGTTGGGGGTTTCAAGTGAGGTATTTATTTTCCGCTAAGCCTACTAGGGGGGCGGCTACCAAGAACAGGAAAAAGTAAAGTAGTGAAGCCACTTGGCCAATGACGACGAAGGGTGCCTCAACGGGCATCCCCCCGATTCAAGTAAGGATGATAACATCAGCAACTAAGGTCCAGAATAGGAGTTGGGCCATGGGGCGGAAGGTTAAGCTCCGTTGTTTGGAGGTGTGGAGTACTGGGACTAGTATTAATACTAAAATGGAGGCTAAAAGGGCTAGTACGCCCCCCAGTTTGTTGGGAATTGAACGAAGGATGGCGTAAGCAAATAAGAAATATCATTCGGGTTTAATGTGGGGGGGTGTGACGAGGGGGTTTGCGGGGGTGAAGTTGTCGGGGTCTCCTAAGAGATTTGGGCTGAATAGTGCTAGGGCTGTTAGAGCAATCAAAAGGGCTGTAAATCCTGCGAGATCTTTGTATGAGAAGTAGGGGTGGAAGGAGATTTTGTCRCTGTCCGAGTTAAGTCCTAGGGGGTTATTCGATCCGGTTTTGTGGAGGAAGAGGAGGTGGACGGCAGTCACTGCTGCGATTAAGAATGGGAAAAGGAAGTGGAAGGCGAAAAATCGAGTGAGTGTGGCGTTGTCGACTGAGAACCCCCCTCAGACCCATTGTACGAGGGTTTGCCCGATGTAGGGGACGGCAGACATTAGGTTAGTGATGACTGTGGCGCCTCAGAATGATATTTGCCCTCAGGGTAGGACATAACCAACGAATGCGGTGGCTATGACGAGTAGTAGAAGGATAACTCCGATATTTCAGGTTTCTTTATAGAGGTACGATCCATAGTAAAGGCCGCGTCCGATGTGCATGTAAATGCAAATAAAGAAAAAGGAGGCTCCGTTTGCATGGAGGTTTCGGATAAGCCAGCCATAATTGACATCTCGGCAGATGTGTGCTACTGAGGAAAAGGCGGTAGCAATGTCAGAGGTGTAATGTATGGCGAGAAATAGTCCGGTGAGGATTTGGATAATTAAGCATAGTCCGAGTAGGGAGCCAAAGTTCCATCAAATTGAGATGTTAGAAGGGGCTGGGAGGTCTACCAGAGCATCGTTGGCAATTTTTAGTACGGGGTGTGTTTTTCGTAGGCTGGTCATGGGTGCTCTTATAGTTGAATACAACGGTGGTTTTTCAAGCCGCTAGTCCTGGTTAAAGTCCTGGTGGGAGTCATGACTTTTGTTGTGCCTTTATTCTTAGTGAGTCTAATTATAGGGATGGTAGTTGTAGCTTCAAATCGTTCCCCCTACTTTGCTGCTTTAGGTTTGGTTGTGGTTGCTGGGTCTAGTTGTGGTATTCTGGTGGGGTGTGGGGGCTCTTTTCTACCACTAGTACTATTTTTAATTTATTTGGGGGGGATGTTGGTTGTATTTGCATACTCCACAGCACTTGCAGCTGAGCCTTATCCTGATGGCTACCTAGGGGGGTCTCCCCTAGTTTCTATAATTATATGTCTGGGGGCGGTGGGGGTGCTCCTTGTCTACTTGTTTGGGGGGCGTCCCCATCCTTTAGGGCGGTCTGTCGAGGAGTTTGGGGAGTTTTTTATCATCCGGGCTGATGTGGGGGGGGTTGCGGTGGTGTACTCTTCTGGGGGGGAGATGCTTTTTCTTAGTGGGTGGGTACTTTTATTGACTTTATTTGTAGTGTTGGAGTTGACTCGAGGGCTGGGTCGGGGGGTCCTTCGGGCAGTTTATAGGTGGGAGATAAAAATTAAGATCGCAAGAGTTAGTAGGTATAAGGTGAGGAAAGTTTTAATTGTCCCCCGTTGTGCGTCGCTCACGTTTGCGGCCAATGGTTTGTTGATTTTAACAAATATCTTTGGTCCGAGCTTCTCGTACCAGGTTTGGTCGGTTGTTTGGCCGGCGATAGCTTGGCCAAATGTCAAGAAAAGGGTGGCGATTTTAGTGTGGATGATACTATTGAAGAACCCTAATATATTTGAGAAGCGGTAGGGTGTGTTGGAGGGGGATGTTCGGAGCGGGTTGATGTCTAATCGGGCGATTTCTAGGGCAACAAGTAGGCCGACGATAGATACAAGTAGGGCGGAAAGCTTTAGGGTTGGGGGTATTGATATAACGGGTGTTTTCAGGGGGGTGATTATGGAGATTAATAGTGAGCCTGCGGCTAGACTTCCTCAGGCTAGACGTTTAATAGGGTTGATAATATTTGGGTTGTTCTCGTTTAAGGCGGAGAGGGGGTGGAACCGTGGGGTGCCTACAGAAACAAATAATATAATACGGAGGCTGTAAATAGCTGTGAAAGAGGTGGCTAGTAGTGTGAGTGTGAGGGCCCAGGCGTTAAGGTAGGACGTGTTGGCCGCTTCAATAATGGCGTCTTTTGAGAAGAATCCGGACAAGAAGGGGGTCCCTGTAAGGGCGAGGCTTCCTAATGTGATAGAGGAGGATGTTAAGGGGAGGCAGAAATGTATCCCCCCTATTTTTCGGATGTCTTGCTCGTCGTTTAGGCTGTGGATGACGGAACCAGAGCACAAAAAGAGTATTGCTTTAAAGAAGGCGTGGGTGCAGATGTGCAAGAAAGCCAGTTGAGGCTGGTTGAGGCCGATGGTAACTATCATTAGACCAAGTTGGCTTGATGTAGAGAAAGCAATAATTTTTTTAATATCATGTTGGGTCAGGGCGCATGTTGCGGTGAAGAGCGTTGTTAGGGCACCGAGACAAAGGCAGGTGGTAAGTGCCACGGGGTTATCTTCTATCAAGGGGCTCATTCGGATCAGGATAAATACACCTGCGACAACCATCGTGCTGGAGTGTAGTAGGGCAGAGACCGGTGTGGGGCCCTCCATGGCTGCCGGCAGCCATGGATGGAGCCCGAACTGGGCGGATTTTCCGGCGGCAGCTAAGATTACGCCTATTAAGGGGAGGGTAAAGTCTGCGTTTCGAGGATTTAAATAAATTTGTGGCAGTTCCCAGGAGTTGAAAGTGGTGGCCATTCAAGCTATTATTAGCACTAGCCCGATATCCCCCACCCGGTTGTAGCTGATCGCTTGGAGGGCGGAGGTGTTGGCGTCGGTTCGGCCGTGTCACCACCCAATAAGTAAAAATGACATAATCCCAACCCCCTCTCAGCCAATGAAAAGTTGGAATAGGTTGTTGGCCGTAACCAAGGTGATTATTGCGATAAGAAAAATGAGTAGGAACTTAAAGAATCGATCTTTGTGGAGGTCTGCGTGTATGTATCAGGAGGCAAATTCTAAGATGGACCAAGTGACGTAAAGGGCCACAGGTGTGAAGATGATTGAGTATATGTCAAATTTAAATGAGATGTTAATGATAAAGGCGTGTGTGGTTACTCAATCCCAGGTGACTATAATAACTTCTTCTCCGTTCTTTAAGAAGAGGAATAGAGGCAACAGGCTGGTGAAGAATGCTAATTTTACTGCAGTTATCGGGTGGGTCAGAGCTCAGCTTTTGGAGAGGTTATGGTGGGGGGGGGTAATTACAGGGTAGATCAAAAGGGCGAAAATAATTAGGAAAGAGGAGGTTATAATAACGGGGCTATGGGTCATAGCTACTACTTGGATTTGCACCAAGGGTTTCCGGCTCCTAAGGCCGGCGGATAAGCTGCTATCCTTTAGGAGCTCCCAGTTGAGTGGGCTCTGGACTTTAACCAAAGGGGTGAGAATTAGCAGTTCTCATTGCTAAGCAGCCCCTCTCGGCGGATAGGGGGGTTTGAACCCTCATGTTTAGAATCACAATCTAATATTTTTGTTAAATTATATCTACAGATACTTCAACCCCAGATTAGTTCCGGTTTCAGGGTTAGAAGAAGTAGGGGTATGAGGTGGAGTGCGAGAAGGAGGTGTTCTCGTGAGTGAGAGGGTTCGAGGGCTGTGATATGTGTGGGGAGGGACCCCCGTTGGGACATCAAAAATATGTAGAGGGAGTAGATGGCTGAGATAAGGGTGCCTACTCCTGTTAAGATTAAAGTTCATGGGGATCAGTTAAAGAGGGCGGTGATGATTATTAGTTCGCCCATTAGGTTAATAAGGGGGGGTAGGGCGAGATTGGCTAAGCTGGCAATAAATCATCAACCTGTTATGAGGGGGAGGGCTATTTGTAGCCCTCGAGCTAGTATGAGGGTCCGGCTGTGTAGGCGTTCATAGTTAGTGTTAGCAAGGCAGAAGAGGGCTGAGGAAGTGAGGCCGTGGGCAATTATAAGAATTAGAGCCCCGGTGAACCCCCACGGGGTTTGGATAAGGATCCCCGCAATTACCAAGCCTATGTGGGCTACTGATGAATAGGCGATTAGAGATTTCAGATCTGTTTGCCGTAAGCATACGCAGCCGGTTATGATTACACCTCAAAGGGCGAGTACAATAAATGGGTAGCACATTTCTTTGGTGAGGGGCTGGAGCAGTAAAAGAATTCGTATCATACCATAACCCCCTAGTTTCAATAAAACGGCTGCAAGAATTATTGATCCTGCAATAGGAGCTTCTACGTGGGCTTTTGGTAGTCAGAGGTGTATACCATATAAAGGTATTTTTACTAGAAAGGCTAAAATACAGCCTGCTCATCATATTTTGTGGGTGATGTTTTTTAACTCTAGGGGGTCGGAGAATTGGAGGGTGAGTAAGGATAAAGAGCCTGTGTTGTTTTGCAATCATAGTAGTGCGACTAGTAGGGGGAGGGAGCCGGCTAATGTGTAGAAGAGGAAGTAGGTACCTGCGTTCAGGCGTTCTGTCTGATTACCTCATCGGGTAATTAAAATAAGTGTGGGGATTAAGGTGGCTTCAAATATAACGTAAAATATAATGATTTCGGTTGCACCGAAAGCTATGGTTAGGAAGATTTGAAGGGAGGTTAGGAGGATGATATAAGTTCGTTGGCGGGTTATGGGTTCTGAGGCTATGTGGGCTTGACTGGCCAGGATGGCTAGGGGGAGTAACCAACAGGTTAGGACCAGGAGGGGGGTCGACAGGGGGTCTGTGGCCATGTATGGGTTAATAAGTGACCAGCCGGTTTCGTTTAAGTTTTTTAATCAGGTGAGGCTGGCCAGGGCGATTAAAGTGCTATATAAAAGGGTGGAGGGTCAAAGTCACTTACCATTAACAATAAGTGCTGCGGGGATTAGTATGATGGTGGGGATTAAGATTTTTAGCATTGTAGCAGGGTGAGTAGTTGGGGGCGGTCGGACCCATGGGTCCGGGCGGTGGCTACGAGGAGGGCGAGGCCTGCGCTTGCTTCACAGGCGGAAAAGGCCAGCAACAGAAGGGGGGAGGATGAGAAGTTAGTTGATCCTAATTGAAGGGTTCATAGCGATAGGGCAATAAACAGGGCTAGTATTATACCTTCCAGACATAAGAGGGCGGAGAGGAGGTGGTCCCGGTTGAATGTAAGGCCCACCATGCCTAATATAAAGGCTGTGGAGAAGGTTATGGTTGCGAGACGCATCAGGTTAATTGTGGATTTGAACCACAAGCTGTTTGAGCCGAAATCAAGTATTTTTTTTAAACTAATTACCTACTCTGCCCATTCTAAACCACCTTGTTTTCATTCATAAACTAGACCTAATGTGAGCAGGAAGATAATTGTAGCGGCCCACTGGAATGTTGTTAGGGGGGAAATTAATTGGTCTCCTCAGGGAAGGGGGAGCAGTAGGGCGATTTCAAGGTCAAACAGCAAGAAAAGGATGGCGACTAAAAAAAATCGTAAGGAGAAAGGTAGGCGGGCTGATCCAAGGGGGTCGAAACCGCATTCGAATGGTGAGAGTTTCTCTTGGTCCGGGACTATTTGGGGGAGAGAGAAGGCGACCATTATCAGCGCTATGGAAAGGGTGCTGGTGATGACAAAGGTAGAGGTGGTTAAATTCATTATCTTTCCTTGGGGTTGAACCAAGTCCAGGTGATTGGAAGTCACACGTACTAATAATACTAGAAAGATACGAGCCTCATCAGTAGATTGAAATATAAAGGAATAGTCATACTACGTCGACAAAGTGTCAGTATCAAGCAGCTGCTTCGAAACCGAAGTGATGGCTTGATGTAAAATGGTGGAAGACTTGTCGGAGAAGGGTGACGGCTAGGAAAGTGGTGCCGATGATAACATGGAGGCCGTGGAAGCCAGTGGCGATGAAAAATGTGGAGCCGTAAACACTGTCGGCCAGGGTAAAGGGGGCTTCATAGTACTCTAGGGCTTGAAGGACGGTGAAGTACAGGCCTAAGAGGATGGTTAAGAATAGTGATATGATTGCCTCGGTTCGGTCACCTTCTATGATACTCTGGTGGGCCCAGGTAACGGTGATTCCGGAGGCGAGAAGGACGGCGGTGTTAACTAGGGGGACCCCAAACGGGTCTAATGGGATGATTCCTGCAGGGGGTCAACATCCCCCGAGCTCGGGGGTGGGGGCGAGGCTTGCATGATAAAAGGCTCAGAAGAAACCTAAAAAGAAGAAGACCTCTGATACGATAAAGAGGATTATACCATATCGAAGGCCTTTTTGTACGGGGGGTGTGTGGTGGCCTAGAAGGGTTGCTTCTCGGACAACGTCGCGTCATCATTGCAGTATGGTTAAAAAGAGAAGGACAATTCCTATAATAAGTAGAGTTAAGGAGTCGGAGTGGAATCAGACAGCGAGGCCTGATGTTAAAAGTAGGGCAGCGACTGCCCCTGTGAGGGGTCAGGGGCTAGGGTCCACTATGTGGAATGGGTGTGCTCGGAGCGACATTTACTGGCTTTCTTCTAAGTAAAGGCTTAATAAGAGTACAAAGACATAAGCTTGGACTAAGGCCATGGCTGCCTCTAGGATAAAGAAGAGAATTAAGGTTAGGAGTGTAATAAAAGCGGTTACTGGTATGAGGGGGATTAGGACTTGGGCGCCTGTGGCGACAATTTGTATCATCAGGTGGCCTGCTGTGATATTGGCTGTTAGTCGGACCGCTAGGGCTAGGGGGCGGACAATCAAGCTAATTAGCTCGATAATAACTAAGATTGGGATTAGGGCATTAGGGGCCCCTAAGGGAAGGAAGTGTGCTAGAGCGGCGCTTCGGTGCTTTCGGAAGCCGACAATAACAGTCGCCATTCAAAGGGGGACAGAAAGGCCCAGGTTTATAGCGAGCTGTGTTGTGGGGGTAAAAGAATGGGGGAGGAGGCCGAAGATGTTTAATGTTATAATAAAAAGCAGTAAGGAGGTGAGTAGCAGGGCCCACTTGTGTCCACCGAGGCTTATTGGTCGGATTAATTCTTTAACAACCCAGCGGATGAAGCGTTTTTGGACAGAGACAAGGCGGTTAGTTAGTAGTTTCCGGCTGGGAGTGGCGATAAGCAGCCAAGGGAGGGTAAAGGCGAGGATGATTACAGGGACCCCGAATGTTGAGTTAATTTCGAATTGTTCAAATAAGCTTAGTGTCATGATCAGTTTCAATTGTTTAAATTAGTTGTTTTTGTGTGTCGTGAATTGGGTTTAAATGGGAAAGAATGGGCTAATACTTTTTGCGGAACGATTAGTAGGAAGACTGACCATGTTAAGAACAGGACCAGAAATCACGGCGACAAATCAAGTTGTGGCATACACACTAAGGGTGGTTGGTAGCCACCAATCTTTAGCTTAAAAGGCTAACGCTTTGATCCGGTTTAGCTTCTCAGTGAGTGGGGGCCCTGTCAATTATTATTGTGGATCAGTCCTCAAAGTGTTTTAAGGGGACGGCTTCCACGACAATGGGCATAAAGCTGTGGTTGGCCCCGCAGATCTCTGAGCACTGCCCGTAGAAGACGCCAGGCCGTAGGGCGATAAAGGCTGTTTGATTTAGTCGCCCGGGAACGGCATCTATTTTTACTCCTAGGGACGGCACAGCCCAGGAGTGAAGTACGTCTTCAGCAGTAATTAGTATCCGGACCGGGGATGCTACGGGGACAACTATTCGGTGGTCTGTTTCTAATAGTCGGAATTGGCCGGGAAGTAGGTCTTGTGTGGGGGTCATATAAGAGTCAAATTCAAGGTCTTGATAGTCAGTATATTCGTAGCTTCAATACCACTGATGCCCGAGGGCTTTGACGGTAAGGTGAGGGTTGTCGATTTCATCTATCAGATATAGGATCCGTAAAGAGGGGAGAGCAATCAAAATAAGGATGACGGCGGGGAGAATGGTCCAAATAATTTCAACTTCTTGGGAGTCTAGAAGGAACTTGCTTGTCAGCTTAGTCGAGACCATCGCCGCTATAATGTAAAGAACTAATGTGCTAATGAGAAAAACAATTATTAAAACATGATCATGGAAGTGGAGAAGTTCTTCTATTACAGGGGAGGCCGCGTCCTGAAAACCTAATTGGGTGGGATACGCCATTTAAGACACGCGGGGTTTTAACCCGCGTTTCTGCCTTGACAAGGCAGTGTAATCGCTATTTTACTAGTGTCTCGTGTGTAAAGGAGAGTGGCAGAGTGGCCATGCACTCGGTTTGAAGCCGAGCCACGGGGGTTCTATTCCTTCCTCTCTTGTGTGCGCCTAGCTGGGTTTGGACGAAGGCTGGCTCTTCGAAAGTGTGGTAGGGGGGCGGGCAGCCGTGGAGTCACTCTACATTTGTTGTGGTTATATCAACTGCTTGGACTTCTCGCTTCGAGGCGAATGCTTCCCACAGAATGAATAGGAAGATAATCACGGCGATAAGCGAGATTAGGGAGCCAATTGAGGAGATTACATTCCAGAGGGCGTAGGCATCGGGGTAGTCGGAGTAGCGACGTGGTATCCCGGCCAAACCTAGGAAGTGCTGGGGGAAAAATGTTAGGTTCACCCCCACAAATATCACGCCGAAATGAATTTTTGTTCAGGTGCTATGAAGGGTGTATCCTGAGAATAGAGGGAATCAGTGCACAAAGGCTCCTATGATGGCGAAAACAGCTCCCATAGAAAGGACATAGTGGAAGTGGGCAACAACATAGTAAGTGTCATGTAGCATAATATCCAAGGAGGAGTTAGATAAAACAATGCCCGTCAGGCCTCCCACTGTAAAGAGGAAGATAAATCCTAAAGCTCATAGCAGGGGGGTTTCTCATTTAATTGCGCCTCCGTGGAGTGTCGCTAATCAGCTAAATACTTTTACTCCGGTGGGGATCGCGATAATTATTGTGGCGGATGTAAAGTAGGCTCGTGTGTCTACGTCTATGCCCACTGTGAATATGTGGTGAGCTCAGACGATGAAGCCTAATAAGCCAATAGCCATTATTGCCCACACCATGCCGAGGTAGCCAAAAGGTTCTTTTTTCCCAGCGTAGTAAGCGACGATGTGGGACACTATACCGAAGCCTGGGAGAATTAAAATATACACTTCGGGGTGGCCGAAAAATCAAAATAGGTGCTGGTAGAGGATAGGATCGCCACCCCCTGTGGGGTCAAAGAAGGTGGTGTTCAGGTTCCGGTCTGTCAGAAGTATTGTGATACCTGCAGCAAGTACGGGTAAGGAAAGAAGTAGCAAGACTGCTGTGACTAGAACAGCTCATACAAATAGGGGTGTTTGGTACTGGGAGATGGCCGGGGGTTTTATATTAATAATTGTTGTGATGAAGTTAATCGCCCCAAGAATCGAGGAGACCCCGGCTAGATGAAGGGAGAAGATAGTTAGGTCAACAGAGGCCCCTGCGTGGGCGAGATTGCCTGCTAGGGGGGGGTAAACTGTTCACCCTGTGCCTGCTCCCGCTTCTACCCCCGAAGAGGCCAAAAGCAGAAGGAAAGAGGGGGGGAGCAGCCAGAAGCTTATATTGTTTATACGAGGAAAAGCTATATCTGGGGCCCCGATCATCAGAGGGATTAATCAATTCCCGAAACCTCCGATTATAATAGGCATAACTATAAAAAAAATTATCACGAAAGCATGTGCCGTGACGATGACATTATAAATTTGGTCGTCCCCTAAGAGAGCGCCGGGTTGGCTGAGTTCGGCTCGGATGAGCAGGCTTAGGCCAGTTCCTACCATCCCGGCTCAGGCACCAAAAATAAGGTACAAGGTGCCGATATCCTTATGGTTAGTGGAGAAAAATCAACGTGTAACTGTCATGGTAAGGTGGCTGAGTAAGTGGTGGGTTGTAAACCCATAAACAGGGGTTTAAGCCCTCTCTTTACCAGGCCCCGGGGTGTTACATATTAGATTGCAAATCTTAAGAGGGAACTTCACCGTTCCCGGGGCTTTCCCCGCCTTCCCGCCCTTAAAGGCGGGGAAAGCTAGACGGATGCTCGCTGGTTTGGGCGCTTAGCTGTTAACTAAGAGTTTGTAGGATCGAGGCCTTCCTGTCTAGAGAGGCCTTGGCTTAATTAAAGTGTTTGCTTTGCATGCAGAAGATGTGGGCTAGTGTCCTACAGGTCTTATAGCGACTGGGAGGGTTGCACTCTCGCTTAGGGCTTTGAAGGCCCTTGGTCTGGATTTAACCTAAGTCGCTTTAAAGTTGTAAAAGGGCTGCTGTGGTGGGGGCAAGGGGTAGAAGAAGGGTTGCAATAGAAATTGAAACGGCGAGGGGTATTTTTAACTGGTTTGTGTAGAGTCGTCATGGGGTTGAAGAAAATATGTTGGCGGGGGGAATTGTAAGGGCGACTGCGTATGATAGGCGAAGGTAGAAGTACAGGCTAAGGAGGGCAGAAAGTGCAATTAAAGTGGCTGTTAGGCTTATTCCTTGCTTAGTGAGTTCTGATAGAATCAATCATTTTGGTATGAAACCCGTGAGAGGGGGGAGCCCTCCTAGGGAAAGTATAATGAGAGGAATGAGTGCGGCCAGTAGCGGTAATTTGGTTCATGAGGCGGCGAGGGAGTTAATGTTAAGGGAGTTGCTTAGCTTAAAGGTGATAAAAGTTGAAAAGGTTAAGACAAAGTACAGTGCTAGTGTCAAAAGAGACAGAGAGGGGGAATATGGTATAATAATGATTAGTCACCCAAGGTGGGCGATGGAGGAGTAGGCCAGGATCTTGCGCAGTTGGGTTTGATTGAGGCCCCCTCAGCCGCCTACCACCACGGAGAGGAGCCCGAGAGTTACAAGAATTGTGGGGTGGGGTTGTTGAATTTGGAGAAGCAGGATAAATGGGGCGAGTTTCTGTCAAGTGGACAGGAGTAGTGCAGTAGTAAGGTCGATTCCTTGGAGGACTTCCGGGAGTCAGGTGTGTAAGGGGGCGAGGCCCATTTTTAGGGCGAGGGCTATCACAATTATTGTGGAGGGGAGGGGGTGTGTTATCTGTTGGATATCCCATTGTCCTGTCAACCAGGCGTTGGTGACTGTTGCAAATAGGAGTACTGCAGCTGCAGTTGCTTGTGTTAAGAAGTATTTGGTGGCTGCTTCAACTGCTCGGGGGTGGTGGTGCTGAGATATGAGGGGGATGATAGCTAAAGTATTTAACTCTAATCCTATTCAGGCTAAAAATCAGTGGGAGCTCGCGAATGTGGCCGTGGTGCCGAGCGCCAATCCTGATATAAGGATAAATAGTGTTGTAGGATTCATTCAGCAGAGGAGGGATTTTAACCGACATTTTTGGGGTATGGGCCCAAAAGCTTTAATTAGCTTACTTTACTAGGAAATGGTGTAGTGGGAGCACCGAGAGTTTTGGTCTCTCTAGGGGGGGTTCAAGTCCCCTTTTTCTAAGGAGCCGAGGGGGTTTTAACCCCTGTAATCTACTCTATCAAAGTAGTCCTTATCTCGGGCACAGCTCCTTTACATTTGGGGGGGCAGTCCTGCAAGGGTGATGGGGGTGGAGGTGTGTCAAATAACAAGTGCAAGTGTCAGAGGTAGGAAATTTTTTCAGGTTAAGTGCATAAGGTGGTCATACCGGAACCGGGGGTAAGAGGCCCGCACCCAGAGGAAAAGAATAGATAGGAGGATTGTTTTTAGTGTGAGGTTGGCGGTTGAGATTTCTGGGAAGGCTTGGCTGAAAGTTGTACCTAGAAATAGGATGGTGGAAAGCGTATTTATAAGTAGGATGTTCGCGTATTCTGCTAGGAAAAACAGGGCAAAAGGTCCCCCAGCGTACTCGACATTAAACCCGGATACTAATTCGGATTCTCCCTCTGTGAGGTCGAAAGGGGCTCGGTTAGTCTCTGCTAGCGTAGAGATGTATCATATGGCAGCGAGTGGTCAAGTGGGGAGGATTAATCAGGTGGCTTCTTGAGTGACGCTGAAGTTCCCGAGAGTGAAGCTCCCTGAAAACATAATGATGCTCAGTAGAATCAACCCCAGGCTTACTTCGTAGGAAATAGTTTGTGCGATGGCGCGGAGGGCCCCTATAAGAGCGTATTTTGAGTTTGATGCTCAGCCGGAGGCTAGGGTCGAATAAACTGCTAAGCTGGAGATGGCAAGGATAAATAAAACCCCCAGGTGGAGGTCAAGGGTGGGGTGGGGGAGGGGTATGGGGGCCCATATGGTCAGGGCGAGGGCTAGGGCTAAAACGGGGGCTGTTATGAATAGTATGGGGGAGGAGGTGGAGGGGCGCACTGGTTCCTTAATAAAAAGCTTTAGTCCGTCCGCCAGGGGTTGTAGCAGGCCGTATTGACCGACAATATTAGGTCCTTTCCGGGCTTGTATGTAGCCTAGAACTTTCCGTTCGAGAAGAGTTAGGAATGCAACGGCGAGGAGGACGGGGACAATAAAGGTTATTGGGTTTACAAGGTGTGTTATAAAGGGGGGGAGCATAATCAAGGAGAGGACTTGAACCTCTGTGGAAAGGGCTTAGGTCTTTTGCATTGGCCGGGCTCTGCCATCTTGACATCCAATTCTCTTTTGGGGAAGTGTTGTGCTCTATTATCAGATTAAGTTGGTGGCATCAGGTTAGAGAGGGGCGTGTTGGTAACAGGGGCCTCTTCTTTTCGGTCCTTGCGTACTAGAAAAGATCACATCATAGATAGAAACCGACCTGGATTACTCCGGTCTGAACTCAGATCACGTAGGACTTTAATCGTTGAACAAACGAACCCTTAATAGCGGGTGCACCATTAGGATGTCCTGATCCAACATCGAGGTCGTAAACTCCCTTGTCGATAGGGTCTCTAAAAGGGGATTGCGCTGTTATCCCTAGGGTAACTTGTTTCGTTAATCGGCTTGCGCCGGATCATTTATGGTCAGAAGGGTTCTGATACATTAGAGCGGTAGCTCGGGGTGATAGGAGAGGTACTCCCAGTCCACGTGGGGGTTTTTCTTTCCCCCGCGGTCGCCCCAACCGAAGACGTCAGGTCAGGAATTATTTAGTTTAGGGCCTTGGTGCAGGATTTTTAACGTAAGCTGCCTTAGTGTCTAAAGCTCCATAGGGTCTTCTCGTCTTATGGGTGTATCCCCGCTTCTTCACGGGGAGATCAATTTCATTGACTGGAGGGGGGAGACAGTTAAGCCCTCGTTTTGCCATTCATACTGGTCCTCATTTAAAAGACAAGTGATTACGCTACCTTCGCACGGTTAAAATACCGCGGCCGTTAAACTATGTGTCACAGGGCAGGCAGGACCTCTTATTTGTAGGGTACAAGAGGCGATGTTTTTGGTAAACAGGCGAGGCTTGGGTGTTTGCCGAGTTCCTTCCCCATCTTTTAGTCTTTCCTTGGGGGCACTCTAGTGTGAGGTTAACGGTATGCATTGAATATTTTTCTGGTCTTTCTGGTTTTTATTCAGTGCCCTCTTTGGGTTGGGACCGTTGATTTTCGGTGGGGGTTCGTTCCGATGTACACGGGTGCTAGGAGAAAGCCTTGTAGGGTACTTTCTTATTACTCATATTAACAGTATAGCTCCTATATGAATAGGGCTCCCTGGTAGTCTTTAGGGGGTTCAGATTAAGTTTTCGGGATGTATGGGTAGTACTATACTTGAGCTTTAACGCTTTCTATAGGGGTGGCTGCTCTTAGGCCCACCAACAGTACTTTTCCTTAAAATATTATGATCTTTATCCTCCTATAAAAGTTGTGTCTTTGGTAGAAAGGGCTGTTCCCCTTTCCACTTGCTCACCTAGTATCTTTGGGCCTTGAGTATCAAAATGGGTGAAAGAACCTAGGGGGTTGGACTCCTATCCATTTCCCAGGGAACCAGCTATAACTAAGCTCGGTAGGCTTGTCACCTCTACTCAAAGCTCTTCCCACTCTTTTGCCACAGAGACGGGTTTGCCCTTTATGAAGGCTGTCTTGGAGTAGCTCGCTTAGTTTCGGGGGCCCAAACTAAAGGGCACTTTGCTTGGGTGTTGCTGGTTAAAACATGATGCAAAAGGTACGAGTTGAATCTCTGCTTTTTTAAACGTCGTGGGGTTCTTTCATTTCTCTTTCAGCGTTCCCTTGCGGTACTTAGTCTATCGCTCGAAGGTCCTTTTCTGTCGCCCGTACTAAGGGGGAAAAATGGTTTGTTTATAAAAACGGGGGTGTCTTAGGGGTTATTTATACTTATCTGTTGTGATTAGATGGGTGGCTAGCTGTTGAGTGTCATAGCAGTCCGAATTTCACGGACATCTTCTCAGTGTAAGGGAGATGCTTAAGATGTTCAGCCATGCTCTGTTTCTCCAAGTGCACTTTCCGGTACACTTACCATGTTACGACTTGCCTCCCCTTTGCAGTTGTGTCTTATTATTAATTTTTCAGTATTATAGCTCGGGGAGAGTGACGGGCGGTGTGTGCGCGCTTTAGAGCCGATGTTTCAGCAGAACACTCTATTTTCTGCTTACTGCTAAATCCTCCTTCAGACGTGCGGTTTCAGGACAGTCGTTCGTTTTCTCTTATTTAGGGAATGTAGCCCATTTCATCCCCTCCCATTAGCTACACCTCGACCTGGCGTTTTGGGTTAAAACAATTTTGCTTACTACTAAACCTTCACAGGGTAAGCTGACGGCGGCGGTATATAGGCGGATAGTGCAAGGGGGGGTGAGGTTTAACGGGGGGTATCGGTTTTAGAACAGGCTCCTCTAGGTGGGTCTAAAGCACCGCCAAGTCCTTTGGATTTTAAGCTTATGCTCGTAGTATCCGGGCGGGCAGCGGGTGTACAGGGCTACCAATGTTTAGGGCTGGGCATAGTGGGGTTTCTAATCCCAGTTTGTGCCGCAGCTTTCGTGGGTTCAGTTTAATAAAGTTACTTACGTGAGTGGGCTTCTTGCCTTCGAGAGCGTATAACAGCTTTGAGGGCATTCGACTTTAATTTGTATTAGGGGTGTACCTTAACCACGCTTTACGCCGGGGACTGTCAGCTCGGGCCCCTCGTATAACCGCGGTGGCTGGCACGAGGTTTACCGGCCCTCTTGGCTTGTGGCTAAGTCGAGCTTTCGCTCATGGCTTAATATTTATTACTGCTGAGTACCCGTGGGGGAGTGGCTTGACGAGGCGTCATGGGCTTACAAGTTGTGCCTGATGCCTGCTCTTTGCTCTCTAGGAGGAGATGCATAGGCATGATTCACAGGGGTGCGGAGACTTGCATGTATAAACCTAGCTAAAGTTGACAGTAAAGTCAGGACCAAACTTTTAATACTTATGGAGCTTTTCAGGGCCCAGTCTCGACATCTTCAGTGTTGTGCTTTGAATAAGCTACACAAGT